CTTTTCAAATCCAATTAATTCTTTTATTCAAAAATGACTGAACTTTTTTTTTGAAAAAAAAAGTTATACGAGAGAGTTTTTATTACTTATTGTATTACTTTCACTCAATTCACGAATTGCACAATGAATCTGTTGATTTGGAATCACATGACCAGTTGATGTCATATCAGAGCAAAGCCAGTAAATAGATTTTTTCTACTATGTCATTCTATCTTTTTTAGTGCCATCTATAATGTATAATGACTGATGAATGAAGATGGCACTAAGTTAATATTGTCTATTGTCAATAGTTTTTCTTACTCTCGTATATGGGAAAATTAAAACTTAGGACTTAGGTACTCAGGTAAGTGTTTTATCAACATATGTAGTAAAAGAACATATCTAATTTAGCCCTTTCATGTCTACTATAACTAGTTTTTTCGGTTTTCTATTAGCTGCTTCAACTATAACCCCAGCTCTATTGATTGGTTTGAGCAAGATACGACTTATTTGAAATGAATTGAATGAACAATTTATAAAAATTATAAAAATGAGTATTTCTCTTAAATGTCGGGTCTTCCATTGTCCCGCGGGCGCGACAATTGTCAATTCTCAGTTATTGAGATTCACGGACAATTCAGATTAATATTTAGGGATAGATCTTACCTCTCTTTTTATTCTCTCAAACAAAAAATAGAAATGATTGAAGTTTTTTTATTTGGAATCGTTTTAGGTCTAATTCCTATTACTTTAGCAGGATTATTCGTAACTGCATATTTACAATACAGACGCGGTGATCAATTGGACCTTTGATTGAATAATATATATTTTTTGATTGACCTCCTCTTCCTTGCAGGGAGGTCAAATTTATTAAGTTATTTTATTGTATGTGATTCGACATAACATCACGCTCTGTAGGATTTGAACCTACGACATCGGGTTTTGGAGACCCGCGTTCTACCGAACTGAACTAAGAGCGCTTTCTTATGACAGGGGAGGGGATATGACCGTAAAGAATTTTTGTATACCCAAAAATATCTTATAAACACCTAGTATAGTATGCAAAAATGAAAGATTATGTCTAATTTAAAAATTTATAATAGATCTCGAGTAATCTCCCGTTACTGCTCATTAGGAGAAGTAATAGGTAGGGATGACAGGATTTGAACCCGTGACATTTTGTACCCAAAACAAACGCGCTACCAAGCTGCGCTACATCCCTTTTCAAAATGGTTTTACAATGTCATTGTACAAAATCCTTGTCTTGTTTTCCACATTTTTATTTTCTTCTCCATTTATATACATATACAATTTTCTTACCATTTTTTCTTCTTTTTTTAGACTTTATATATATATTTTTTTTAGGGACAAGAACCCTTGTACATATGCATTTTAGTTACGAATTCTGCATAAAAAATAAAAATAAATACAAATGATCTTGAACTACGACGCCCATATATATAATCTATATCTATAGTTTTACATTAAATAATAAAAAGGAGGATTTTCAATGCGAGATATAAAAACATATCTCTCCACGGCACCTGTGCTAACTACTCTATGGTTTGGGTCTTTAGCGGGTCTATTGATAGAGATTAATCGTTTATTCCCAGACGCTTTGTCATTTCCTTTTTTTTAATTCTAGTTATGGATATGCGAAAAAAAAAATGCATTTTGTCCCCTTTTTCAGTTCTTTAGGATAGGAAGGAAAGAGAAAGAAAAACTGTATTAAACCTAAGCAAAAAGTCGATCTAATAAAATTAGATTTAGAAATAGAAATGCGGGTCTAGTCTAGGGGAGGCTCCACGAAATCGAAATCATAGTACAATTAAAGAAAATACATAAATAAACATAGTGGTAGTGGTATTAGGATAGAAAAAATTGATAGTTATAAAAATTGTATTACTTACATTATTTAATAATATTAATCTATTAATCTATAAAAAATAGAATATATAAAATATTATAATTAATATTTTATAATTTAATAATTTAATTTTAATATATAGTATAATTATATATAAATAGAATTAGAATAGATAAAATATATAATTAAATAAAATAAAAAAAAAAAAAAAATGAAATAGATTTAAGATAAATAAATTTATTTCATTTTTTTTTTTTTTATTATTACTCTAATTAATATTAATTAGAAATTAATTAGAATCAAATCTTTAGAAATTGAATTTATAGTTAGTAACTTCTATTAATTTTTTTGTTCTTTTTTCGGATCGAAAATAGAAAAGTTAAGTTAAGTCGATCCAAAGGGGGTTCATGGCCAAGAGTAAAGATGTAAGGGTCAGAGTTATTTTGGAATGTACTAGTTGTTGTGCCCGAAATGGTGTCAATAAAGAATCGCCGGGTATTTCTAGATATATTACTCAAAAGAATCGACACAATACACCCAGTCGATTAGAATTGAGAAAATTTTGTCGTTATTGTCAGAGGCATACGATTCATGGGGAAATAAAGAAATAGATCGAACAGAACATGTGTGCAATCTTTTCCAACCTAAAGAGCAGAAAGAGGAAGAACATATATACATGTATATATCAATGATAATAATAATACAAAATAATACAAATTAGAAATCAAAATTATAAATTATACAAATAAAACCCTATTTCGGTCAGATCTTAAATTAATAAAGAAATAAATTTTAGAAATAAGGACTAAACCATGGATAAATCTAAGCAACCTTTTCGTAAATCCAAGCTCTCCTTTCGTCGGCGTTTGCCCCCAATTGTATCGGGGGATCGAATTGATTATAGAAACATGAGTTTAATTAGTCGATTTATTAGTGAACAAGGAAAAATATTATCTAGACGAGTAAATAGATTGACCTTGAAACAACAACGATTAATTACTATTGCTATAAAACAAGCTCGTATTTTATCTTCGTTACCTTTTCTTAATAATGAGAAACAATTTGAGAGAGCCGAATCGATTCCTAGAACTGTGGGTCCTAGAGTCAGAAAAAAATAGGCATATTCCTCGATTGCCTCAAAACTCCAATCGGAATTCAAGCTCAAATGGATTGGATGTTTTGCTCGAAAAGGCCCAAAATGCAGAAAAGGGGGGATAAGCAATTTTTTTTTTATTGAAGCATGTTCGTTCATTCCTACTACTTATCTTAATTTTATCTCAATTTAGTTTATTCTATACTTCCCGGAGTTCATTCTCCGGGGAATTCTTGTTCAATCATTCCTGTATATTACTTCATAATTAGAATTTCCTTTAGTTGATGATTTTTTTTGAAATCATGTAAAGACAATTCTTATTTGATATAGCTATTTGTGCAAGTATTTTACGATTAAGAAGCAATTGCCCCTTGTACAGATTGTGCATTAATCTACTATAACTATAGAATACTTTAATATCGCGAGTTACTGCATTTATCCGAGTGATCCACAAACGACGAAAATTTCTCTTTTGTATGCCCCTATCTCGATGAGAAGAAACCAAAGCTCTCATTTTAAGTTGAGTAATTGTTCGCGTAAGTCTTGAATGAGCCCCTCTAAAGGTTGATGCAAATAAACGAATTTTTGTTCGACGTCTCCGAGCTGTATACCCTCGTTTAACTCTGGTCATTTAATCAAATTAAACTTTAATGAATAACTAATTGAATTCTCTTCTTTCAGTCATTATTTGTCCCCCCGGTCGATTAATAACAAAACGAATTATTCCGATATATAAAATATAAATTCCAATGGCTTTTGCTACTATGACCTTCCCAACCATTATTTTTTATTCTTTCCAGGCCAGACATTTAGTTTACCTGGAAATAAAAAATTTTACCGAATACTAAAAAAAATAGTGGGTTCCATCGTTTCTATGGTTACTTCTTAAACGGTGAGGCCCTCTCTATGCGCCGGAGCCTCGTCTCTCATTTAATAAAATGGTATTGTTAACTTGTATAGTTAACATTCTTTGGCTCTACCCATCAATTATACAGTAATTAGGTCTTTTCACAATAAGAGCTATCCATACAGTGACGGCATTTAATTATGAAAGTTGGCTAGGTAGCTGACCCTGTTAGTCCGTTCTTTCAAGAATGTGAGCATAACCTTTTTGTTTTGCTTCTTATCCTATCCTTAAAATACCATTTCCTCCGCTTAATGGATAACCATTTGCTACCAATGGAGAATTGCTTCTCATCTCAAATCGAGATGATTGGATTTGCACCAATGAAAACCATAAATTCTATACACAATACACAAGAAACAATAAGGGTATAATCATTGATACTGTCTCATTTGCTCAAGCTCATGATCTGAACGAGTCGCACATACACCCTAGTACATGTTCCTCGACGCTGAGGACATCCTCGAAGAGCGGGAGATTTCGTGACATTTCTTATTGGCTGTCTTGTATTTCTAATAAGTTGTTTAATAGTTGGCATGTCGGATATATATAATTATATTATAGAATGGGTTGGTTTAGATCTATCTTAACCTTATTTATGATTGATGATTATGAATTATTTCGATTCAATATCAAATCATGAAAAATTTAAATGGTGGTTGAAAATAAAACGGGATCATGGATTTACCCGAAATCCGAAGTATTTTCATTTTCAACCGCTACAAGATCAACAATGCCATAGGCTTGGGCTTCTGTTGCCGACATAAAAACATCTCTTTCCATATCTTCGGATACAACCCACAAAGGGTTGCCCGTTCTTTGTACATAAACTTTAGTGAGGGTTTCGCGAAGTTTCAGCAGTTCTTCCGCTTCCAGGATAAATTCTCCTGCCTGTGCCTCATAAAAAGAACTAGCAGGTTGGTGAATCATAACCCTGATGATATTGATATAACATCATGAATGGTTCTTCTATCTCGTATTATGAAATTAAAGGAATAAAAAAATAGAATTGAACAACCGTACAGGCACTTTTTGTGCATTGCATACGGCTCTGTAATGGAATTTATTACCCACTTCCATTCCATAGCCATAGCCATAGAAGAAGAATAAGGGAAGAAATAGAATCTTATCCAATCCAGTCAGATCGTTGAATAATCCATTTACCATCCTTCTTTTCATAAGAGTCAAAAAATACTACGATGGTTCTGTTGCTTTATATTATATTAGATATTTATATATTTATCTCGTCCGTGATTTGGCAATCCCAAAGTGTCTTTCTGATATGACAAAAAAGATTTGTGACGCTAAAATGTCCTCTCGACACATAAGATCAAATCGGAAATAAAGGTTAAGGTTATTTCATACTACTATCTCGATATAAAATCTCATGTTATAAAAAACAATAATGGTTTGTTCATATCGAACTCAAAGTGCCATGCTATTATTACTTAAATTTTTCCTAATTCTATTATTTATATTTGATATTTTGATATGGCGAAGGCATAGTCTTTTTTTTTCAATAAAAACTCATTGGCGCCAAGCGTGAGGGAATGCTAAACGTTTGGTAATTTCTCCTCCAACCAGAATGAAAGATCCCATTGAAGCAGCTAATCCCATGCATATTGTATGTACATCGGGTGGCACAAATTGCATAGTATCATAAATGGCTATTCCTGGTATTACCCATCCACCGGGAGAGTTTATAAACAAATAAAAATCCCTAGTATTATCTTCTATACTGAGATATACCATGAGACCCACAAGTTGATTTGAGATCTCGCTATCAACTTCTTGGCCTAAAAAAAGTAATCTTTCTCGATAAAGTCGGTTGATTAGGACAAAATAAAATAGTATCCCTTAGGAACCGTACGTGCACCTTTGGATGCATACGGTTCCTAAAATTAAATTACGAAAAAATCAATCAATGTATCAATTCTAGTCTTAATTTCTTTTTTGTAACAGGTTTTTTATTTTTATAAAGAAGGGCTTTATTTGATTTTTTTTTTCAAAAAACATGAGTTTTGGTTCCCTTTCTCTTCCTTATAAAAAAAAAAATTATTGAATTTATTAAACTAACCTCTCATTGATGTATTATTTCATCGAGATTCAAATCACGATGTGATTTTCTTGTTCCTGAATGGGCCCTTTCAATTCTTTTAGGTTGGTGTTCTACTCCGGGTAAAGATCTGTCCGAATTATATTTGCACATATAGGGCAAATTATCTCAGTACCGCTTCTTTTTTTTTTCAAAATCAATTTTCATGCTTTCCCTCAAACTATTACATGTATTCATGTATTTATTATATATTTTATTCTATGCCATTGAATGGCAGTTTGAGATCATTCCTACTAATATTAATATATAGAAAGCATAAATTTAAATAAAGAATGTTTATGATACAATATAGTAATCATATATATTACCAATTTGATATTTTCTGAACGGAGCCTGGATACTTTATTTTATCGTTCCAAGTTAACCATAAATTCTTTATAGTATTGATCCCCAATATAAATCGATCTAATTGCACTTCACGCTCCGAATAATTGATGGTTCAATCAAAATTTCTTGGGCGAAACGGAGGATATCTCGATCGGTGAAGAGAACGGGTAAACCCCATATGACCTAATATATCTGACAAGCCGCACTATACGTCAACCCAAACTGCATCTTCCTCTCCAGGACTCCGAAAAGGGACTTTTGGAACACCAACGGGCATTAAATTAAATAAAAAGTTAAGTACTATACTTCACTTTAATATGGAAACGTACCAATATTGTCTTCATTTTTTTTTGTTTATTCTATATGAATAAAGAACACATTTTCACGAACAGGTCGATCATTTGAATGATAAACAAGTATCTATGCATTCATTCTCCAAAAACTCCAAAAAGGGGGCCAAGCCCCATTGCGTATTGGTACTTATCGGGTATAGAATAGATCTGCTTCTCTTTGTTCTTACAAACAAAATTGTTCCATTATTTTCAACGAAACGAAATAAATCTTAACCCTTTCTTATACAAAATATACTGAAAGGTTAGGTACATAACATACATAGTGATAGTCTTTTCCAATGCGATAAAGTTACATAGTGTCATTTTTCTTTGATATTTGATAAAAAGGGGTATTTCCATGGGTTTGCCTTGGTATCGTGTTCATACTGTCGTATTGAATGATCCCGGCCGGTTGCTTTCTGTCCATATAATGCATACGGCTCTAGTTTCTGGTTGGGCCGGCTCGATGGCTCTATACGAATTAGCAGTTTTTGATCCTTCTGACCCGGTTCTTGATCCAATGTGGAGACAGGGTATGTTCGTTATACCCTTCATGACTCGTTTAGGAATAACCAATTCATGGGGTGGGTGGAGTATTTCAGGAGGAACTATAACGAATCCGGGTATTTGGAGTTACGAAGGTGTGGCAGGGGCACATATTGTGTTTTCCGGCTTGTGCTTCTTGGCAGCTATCTGGCATTGGGTATATTGGGACCTAGAAATATTCTCTGATGAACGTACGGGAAAACCTTCTTTGGATTTGCCCAAGATCTTTGGAATTCATTTATTTCTCTCAGGGTTGGCTTGCTTTGGCTTTGGTGCATTTCATGTAACAGGCTTGTATGGTCCTGGAATATGGGTGTCCGATCCTTATGGGCTAAC